TTTTTTAAAATAAATTTTTTATTGAATTTTATTTCTTTTTTTAAAACCCATTTTTGCATCCTTAAAGGGTGCTACCCAAAGTATGAAGGGTCTGTTAAGACCTCTATGATTGAAACCCTTCATAGAAAACCCTTACATCCTTACATAGAAAAAAAAAGGGTAGCATCCTTGCATCTGGTCTTCAAAGTAAAACCCTTGCATAGAAACCCTTGAGGTCATTTGCATGACCCCTTCATACTTAGGGTTGCATCCTTTTGGGATGCAAGAAAAGGGCTCCGATTTTACTTTGAAGGGTAGCATCAAAAGTAAAATGGATGCAATTCAAAGACCCCTTCTCTACACAAGAAAAAGAGGCTCCTTTGCTGAAGGACATAAGTAAAAAACTGCCACTAATTAAAGCTTAGGTTGTATGAACTTAATACCTTTTTGCTTTGCTACTTTTTAAACCCTAAGTGGTCTTTTGAAAACCCTTCATAGAAAACCCTTACATAGAAAACCCTTACATACTTACCCTTCATAGAAGAGAAAAGGGCTACGGGGTTGCATCCTTTTGGGATGCTATGTTCTTCGAAGGGCTGCGAAAAAGCAAGGGGTGCAAGGATTGCTTTGCTTTTATTTTTACCGCTTTTTTCTGTTTCTTTAAAGAAACAGAAAAGAGAGCGGTTAGTTTTTCTTCAACAATTAACTGTTGATAGAATTAACCGTTGATAGAAGGAGCTTCAACAACAGCTAAATCTAGAGGGAAGTTGTGAGCGTTACGTTCATGCATAACTTCCATACCTAAGTTAGCACGGTTGATAATATCAGCCCAAGTGTTGATAACACGACCTTGAGAGTCTACAACAGATTGGTTGAAGTTGAAACCGTTTAAGTTGAAAGCCATAGTAGAAATACCTAAAGCAGTGAACCAGATACCAACTACTGGCCAAGCAGCTAGGAAGAAGTGTAGAGAACGAGAGTTGTTGAAAGAAGCGTATTGGAAGATTAGACGACCAAAGTAACCGTGAGCAGCTACGATGTTGTAAGTTTCTTCTTCTTGACCGAATTTGTAACCAGCGTTAGCAGATTCATTCTCAGTAGTTTCACGGATTAATGAAGAAGTTACAAGAGAACCGTGCATAGCAGAGAATAAAGAACCACCGAATACACCAGCAACACCAAGCATATGGAATGGGTGCATTAAGATGTTGTGCTCAGCTTGGAATACGATCATGAAGTTGAAAGTACCAGAGATACCTAAAGGCATACCATCTGAGAAAGAACCTTGTCCAATTGGATAGATAATAAATACAGCAGTAGCTGCAGCAACTGGTGCAGAATAAGCAACAGCGATCCAAGGACGCATACCTAAACGGAAAGATAATTCCCATTCACGACCCATGTAGCAGCAAATACCTAAGAAGAAATGGCAAACGATTAGTTGGTAAGGACCACCGTTGTATAACCACTCATCTAAAGAAGCAGCTTCCCAAATTGGGTAGAAATGTAAACCAATAGCGTTTGAAGTAGGAACTACAGCACCAGAAATGATGTTGTTTCCATATAGTAGAGAACCAGAAACAGGTTCACGGATTCCGTCAATGTCTACTGGAGGAGCAGCAATGAATGCAATGATGAATACAGAAGTTGCAGTTAATAAAGTAGGAATCATTAGAACACCAAACCAACCGATGTATAAACGGTTTTCAGTGCTAGTAACCCATTCACAGAAGCGAGCCCATAAGCTAGCGCTTTCACGTCTTTCTAAAATAGCAGTCATGATAATTTTTTTTTTAATTCAACAACAATGTGCCCTTCAATAATTTTTCCAAGTCTTTTTTTTGAAAAAAAACCAAGAGGGCTAATTTTTTTTCTCAAAATCGGTAACGATTTGTTATATACTAGTATTACAAATCTTTAGAAGAGTTATCAAATGATTTATTTTTATGTTAATTAATTAACAATAAAAAGAAAGAAAACCCTCAAGATCCCGAGACTTGCATCCATTTTACTTTTGATGCTACCCTTCAAAGTAAAATCGTAGCCCTTAAAAACCCTTGCATACTTAGGGCTACGTAGAATCGTAGCCCTTTTTTTTTTATGTAAGGGTTTTCTATGTAAGGGTTTTTTAATTTTTTTATTTCCTAGCATCAAGCTATTTTCCCAAAGGGTCCCCCCTTCAGTATTGTCACTTCTACAACGTTTAACAACCAAGTTCGGGATGGGTTGGTGTGGTTCCATTGCAGTTAAGACACTAGGAAAATATGTGGTATTTTTTGTTCGTAGCCCTTCGAAGAACATAGCATCCCAAAAGGATGCAACCCTAAGTATGAAGGGTTTTCTATGTAAGGGTTACGAAGACAAAAAATACCACATATATTTTTTTTGAATGAGGTCTTTCAAAAGTAGACCCTTGCATACTTAGGGCTACGATACTTTGAAGACCCCTATTATTTGTTATGATTATTTTTTCATAATCATAATCATAACAAATAAAAGTTTTTAATTTTTAATAGGTCAAAATCAATCGGTCTATTAGTATGCCTCAGCTCCAACCATTACTGGCCTTCCACTTGACACCTATCAAACGGCTTGTCTTGCCGTGACCTTAAGAGAGCACTCATCTTAGGGTGGGCTTCCTACTTAGATGCTTTCAGCAGTTATCCTCTCCACACTTGGCTACCCAGCGTTTGCCGTTGGCACGACAACTGGTATACTATTGGTGTGTCCTTCCAGGTCCTCTCGTACTATGGAAGGCTCCCTTCAATGCTCTAACGCCTACACCGGATATGGACCAAACTGTCTCACGACGTTCTGAACCCAGCTCACGTACCGCTTTCATGGGCGAACAGCCCAACCCTTGGGACGTACTACCGCCCCAGGTTGCGATGAGCCGACATCGAGGTGCCAAACCTTCCCGTCGATGTGAACTCTTGGGGAAGATCAGCCTGTTATCCCTAGAGTAACTTTTATCCGTTGAGCGACGGCCCTTCCACTCGGTACCGTCGGATCACTAAGGCCGGCTTTCGCCCCTGCTCGACTTGTGAGTCTTGCAGTCAAGCTCCCTTCTGCCTTTACACTCTACGGCTGATTTCCGTCCAGCCTGAGGGAACCTTTGCACGCCTCCGTTACCTTTTAGGAGGCGACCGCCCCAGTCAAACTGCCCGCCTGAAACTGTCAAGCGTCCTGATTCAAGGATCGCCATTAGAATTCTAGCTCTTCCAGAGTGGTCTCTCACTGATGGCTCAAGCTCCTCCGGAAAGGAACTTTCAACGCCTCCCACCTAGTCTGCGCAAGAAGAGCCCAAACCCAATTCCAGGCTACAGTCAAGCTTCATAGGGTCTTTCTGTCCAGGTGCAGGTAGTCCGCATCTTCACAGACATGTCTATTTCACCGAGTCTCTCTCCGAGACAGTGCCCAGATCGTTACGCCTTTCGTGCGGGTCGGAACTTACCCGACAAGGAATTTCGCTACCTTAGGACCGTTATAGTTACGGCCGCCGTTCACCGGGGCTTCGGTTGTCAGCTTCTTCAGAAGAATAACCAACTTCCTTCACCTTCCGGCACTGGGCAGGCGTCAGCCCCCATATATTGTCTTACGACTTAGCGGAGACCTGTGTTTTTGGTAAACAGTCGCCTGGGCCTGGTCACTGCGACCGGAGTTTTCCTCCGGCACCCCTTCTCCCGAAGTTACGGGGCCATTTTGCCGAGTTCCTTAGAGAGAGTTATCTCGCGCCCCTAGGTATACTCTACCCACCTACCTGTGTCGGTTTCGGGTACAGGTCAATCTTTTTGTTAAGTAGTTCGAGCTTTTCTAGGAAGTATGATAACAAGTTAAGTTTTATTATGAACCTGAAGACAAGCTTCAGATACAGGGAATAAAACCGTATCACGTCTTAGCTCAAGGATAGTTTTTTTTCTACCTCTCATAGCCTTGAACGTTTCCACCGAACTCCAACTTCGGCTAACTTTTACCTGCTTCGTCCCTCGGTACCAGAAAAGATTAAGTACAGGAATATTAACCTGTTTTCCATCGACTACGCCTTTCGGCCTCGCCTTAGGCCCTGACTCACCCTCCATGGACGAACCTAGTGGAGGAACCCTTAGGTTTTCGGGGCATTGGATTCTCACCAATGTTTGCGTTACTCAAGCCGACATTCTCACTTCCGCTTCGTCCACATGAACTTCCGTTCATGCTTCACCCTAGAGCGGAACGCTCCCCTACCGATTTTGATTTTTTAAAAAAATAAAACCAAAATCTCACAGCTTCGGCAGGCCGCTTAGTCCCGTTCATTTTCGGCGCAAGAACGCTCCACCAGTGAGCTATTACGCACTCTTTTAAGGGTGGCTGCTTCTAAGCAAACCTCCTGGTTGTTTCAGCATTCTCACCTCCTTTATCACTTAGCGGCCATTTAGGGGCCTTAGCTGGTGATCTGGGCTGTTTCCCTCTTGACGATGAAGCTTATCCCCCATCGTCTCACTGGTTGACGGAAAGCAATACCTAGTATTCTTAGTTTGCTACGATTTGGTACCGCTCTCGCAGCCCGCACCGAAACAGTGCTTTACCCCTAGATAGCCCATTCGTCAACCGCTGCGCCTCAACGCATTTCGGGGAGAACCAGCTAGCTCCGAGTTCGATTGGCATTTCACCCCTAACCACAACTCATCCGCCGATTTTTCAACATCGGTCGGTTCGGACCTCCACTTGGTTTTACCCAAGCTTCATCCTGGTCATGGTTAGATCACCCGGGTTCGGGTCCATAAAAAGTGACAAAAGTGCCCTATTCAGACTCGCTTTCGCTTTGGCTCCGGATGAAATTCCTTAACCAAGCCACTTTCTATAAGTCGCCGGCTCATTCTTCAACAGGAACGCGGTCACCCTAAATAGACAGGGCTCCCACTGTTTGACAGCTTACGGTTTCATGTTCTTTTTCACTCCCCTACAGGGGTTCTTTTTCACCTTTCCCTCGCGGTACTATTTCGCTATTGGTCACTCAGGAGTATTTAGCCTTACGAGGTGGTCCTCGTTGATTCACACGGGATTTCACGTGTCCCATGCTACTCGGGATAAACTTAGTAAAAATCTTCTTTTAACTACTGGACTTTCACCATCTATGGTGCAGGATTCAGCTGCTTCGTCTAGAGATT